GAAAAAAAGGTAAGTGAAAGTTTCTTTCTCACATCACATACATTAATTGCCAGAAAAATATCGTACGCATCGATATGAAAAGAAAATATTTGATACGCGAAGACATAATTTAATGTATTTTTTTTTTTTCTATTATTTCTATAAAATATATTCTATCTTATAGAAATAAGAAAAATGTAAATTGATTTTTTCTTGTATTCGGAAAAAAGATGTTTCAAATTAAGAAAAATGACTTGTTTGTTGGAACTTAGAATAAGGCCCTTCTGAGTGAAGAAAGGGCATACAAATTTTTTCTATAGGACCTTCAGGAACAGGAAGATTGAATTGGAAATATCTACAAATTCTTAGAAATTCTTAGGGAGTGTAAATCAAAAAAGTATTAAAAATAAAGTAAAAAAAATCATTGTTCGAATTTCATCTTTATCAAATTTGAATATCAGAATAGTAGATATAGGTATGATTCAATGGGTTAGGTCCACTTACTTTTTTTTTATCTTTCCCTTTTTTTTAATAATTTTCCACTTTTTAATTATAATTACTTTCTTTACTATATTCTAATTCATTAGAATGATAACTTCTTAGAATTAGAATTCATAATTCCGTTTTCTAATGAAATTTTATGATTATTTCATTTTTTTATTACAAATAGAAACTTATTACAAATATCAACAATATTTGTATTCTTCCTTAAAATATGAATACTACTGCTTGTTCTTTATGAACAAAAAAAGTAAAAAGCCCCTTATCGGATTTGAACCGATGACTTACGCCTTACCATGGCGTTACTCTACCACTGAGTTAAAAGGGCCCTATTTGATTCAATTCCTAAATAAGGAACTAAACAATATAACTAGTACATCTATTTGTTACTGCATATACTTATTATATAAATTATATAAATATATAAATGGGATTCGAATATATGTACATCAGTAAATAATAATAATATATATTATTTGCATAACGATTCATCAAAGAACAAAAAATTTGATTTACCTAGTGAATAGAATTCAAAAAATAGTTTATTAATATTTGATTTTATCAATATCAATGAAATGAATTTGGTGTTATGATGAGGATGACACCAAATTCATTTCATTGATTACTCACCAATTTAAATATTTCATCGAATCATTGATAAATGGATTCAATTTGTCCTGTCCCTAAACCAAATTCTTATTTTGTTGAAAAACTTTTTTCAAAAACTTGTTGATCTCTATCCTTCTTACCCGATTTTCAGATTGATTATCGTTTTTTTTTATTTCCCGGCTTAGTATGAGATATAAATATACCTATCGAATCTTAGTAATGAATGACAGTGAAAGAAATAAAGTTTTAACCTCCCGTCCTTTCCAACAAACCAATCATTCCCCTAAAGGATTTTATCTTTTTCTACTTATTTTTTTTATTAATGACTGGAATAAAACGAAACAATTTCGAAATCTAAATGATGAATCCAAAAATTCTATGGAATTTTGAAAGATGGAAAAATCCTTTTGATCGAATCATATCATTCCATTATATATATTGACAATTTCAAAAAACTGTTCATACTATGAACGTAGTATAATGACGGTCGGGCAAGTATGCCCCCATCGTCTAGTGGTTCAGGACATCTCTCTTTCAAGGAGGCAGCGGGGATTCGACTTCCCCTGGGGGTAGGGTGCTACGAAAGGAAGTTGATCATGAATTTTCAATAAAAACTGAAATGGATTCTTCCTGTTCCTGGGTCGATGCCCGAGCGGTTAATGGGGACGGACTGTAAATTCGTTGGCAATATGTCTACGCTGGTTCAAATCCAGCTCGGCCCAAGAATTTGCCGATCCACTATGAAATTATATAACCCATTTATTGTTCTCCGGAAATGACTTATGTGCTCCGATACAGAAGAATCCAAATATGAAACATCCCTAACGCTATTTATTTTTTTCTGTATTACATATTTCCACAAATTCGGATCTTGCTAATAACCTAGATTCATATCAAGATCTGTAAATAGAAAATATAAGGAAAAGATTTCATTTAAATAAACAAAAAAAGAGTTGATTTTCATTGATTCAATTTTCAATCGATTTGGCAATAACAAACGGATTACGAGTAATCTGTGTCGATCTCACTAAAGTGCATATCGATATAGATATCAATATATACACAAATCCGCCTCTTTCTTTCATTTAGAACAAAATGGTTCCAATCCGAAATAGAAAAAGAAAGGGTTTGAAAGAAACCGTAAAAATATGTATGCTGTACACTTTTTTCCCTGGGATTGTAGTTCAATTGGTCAGAGCACCGCCCTGTCAAGGCGGAAGCTGCGGGTTCGAGCCCCGTCAGTCCCGACGGATGGATACAAATCCAATAAAAAAGGCGTCCATTCATTTTTTGTGTGAAAGGGAATAAAAATAATAAACAAAACCCTATTCCTAATAGGGATCCCTACTGCTTTTTTTTTTTTCGTTTAAAGTAAATGTTTCGACGAAAAAAAAAGGAAGGAAAAGAAATTGGAAATTACATCAAAAATAAATGTTTTTTATTTTGTTTTATTTGGTATGGATAAAAGATCTTCCTATGTTATACTATTAAATTCTCGACGATGAGTCGATTTGATAGCACAGATATTGTTATTCGTGATATTCATCCGATTTTATATCATCGAAATCAAATTTATACCATTGTTGAATTTATCGATGAAAGATTTATCATCTCTATGGGATTAAATCCCGAATTTTTTTATTCGAAATTTAAGAGAAATAAAACATAATAGAGATTATGGAAGTAAATATTCTCGCATTTATTGCTACTGCACTGTTTATTCTAGTTCCTACTGCCTTTTTACTTATAATTTACGTAAAAACGGTAAGTAAAAGTGACTAATTTCACTTAAATATGACTTCTCCATTTTTATCAATGTAATCAATGATTGAATAAAAAAATTGAAAAAGGTTTTCAATTCGGGGTCTTAGTCTTAAAAAAAAATTTTGGACGTAATTCTATCTCGATTTTATAGAATTACGTCCAAAATTTTTTTCTTTGTTTCATCTATTTGATTTGTATTGATTCGAATAAATCTGAAATAATCAAAAAACAACTCTTATTCTTCCGATTCAAATTCTTTTTTAGATTTCAGATTATTTTTACAATCCCGGTATCCGGTATCATATAAAAAAAAAGAAGGGGGTAAAAAAAGTAGGAATGGGGGTTACGCGGTCCCCCATTTTCCATATATATATAACCTGGGTAATAGTCAGTTCATCGAAATTTTACGAAGAATTCGGTTGGAATAGGAGTCAATTTTCTATTATTTTGGATTCCCTCTATTTTCTCAAAATACGAATATCGGAATAATTCAAATATTTGTTTGATTGAAAGAGTATTTTCTATTTCTATATTATACATAGAATACATTACACTACTAGAATATAATAGAACTCTGAAATGCAGATATATTTTTTATTTGAATTCAATTAATTAGGAGAAATTACATACTTTAACTTTAATTTAACAGTTCAAAAATTTAAAAACCCAGCTAGAAAACAAAATTAGGACTTTGATCCCTTAACTCAATTATTAGTACCCTTATAGTCCACTTCTTCCCCATACTACGAGGGAAAGGGAAAATGAAAAAACTACCATTAAAGCAGCCCAAGCAAGACTTACTATATCCATGTAAATTTTGTCTCCTATCTCTATCAATATGAAGGAATTATTTGATTATTGTTCCACAATTTTTCTTGTATTATTTTCGTTTCTATTATTCACTAAAAATACTATAATAATAGTGGAATTGCTCGTACAGAGTCAAAAAAAGGATTCTGGGCTAACACCATTGACGAAAAACTAGAATCCATTCTATTAGAACATCTAACAAGTTCTTTTATATGATTTTTAGTAAAATCGGAAAACATTTAGCATAAACACAATATCCGGAAATATCCTTGTAAGTTTTAAGTAAATGAATGTTACTAAGAGGTAGGAATAATAAGACTTATGCTTTACCCCCCTATTTCATTAAGTAAAAAAAAAAAAGAATCAAGAGAGATTACTTTGCATACTTATATTCTTATTTCTATTTGAAATAATCCCTTAACGTCTCCCGATTCATTCTCTAAAATAATCTGAAGATAGCTTGCCTATTAAATTTTTTTACTAGAGGTTAGCGAAAAGATATATTTTCTTTTTTTATTCTATTTCTATTAGAATAAAAAAATGTTTGAATTTTATGAATTTTATTAGAATATTTAATATAAATAAAGCGAATTAGCTAAATTAACTATTCAATCTAACTAAGATTGATTAAATGCGGAAGTGCTCATATACTTTACATCAGTCTGTATACAAGGTTTTTCCTCCGCCCCTTTCTCCAACTAAAAATGGAATTAGATTCCCTATCCGATTTATCCTTATCCAATCTAATTCAAGACCAGGTCACTATACGAACACTACAATAGTTGTGTAGTGAAAGAACTATCATTTCCAAATTTATGGATTCCTTTTCACTACTAGAATCTTTTCTTGATTCCGAGACAAAAAGATTTACAGCATTTTTTAGAACAAATAAACCTCCTTATGTTTAGAATTTAGAATCAAACAAGTCTCAAGACTCCTCTTCCCTCGCTTACTTCTGTTGGAAAAAAAGTTTTCTATAAAAAAACGTAATACAATATTTCATTTCAAATCTCTTATCGATCAGGCGACACCCGGATTTGAACTGGGGAAAAAGGATTTGCAGTCCCCCGCCTTACCACTCGGCCATGCCGCCAAAATTCATACAAAATTCATATATATATATGAGAATAGCCCCCTCCCCCCCTTTTTTTCTATTGAAATGAAAAAAACAAGCTTACACCTTCTGTCACAAAAGAAAAAAATCTATGGACAAATCGCAACCGTTAACTATTAATTTAGGAATGATTCTTGAATATTTGAATCTAAAATGGTTTTTTTCTTAATGAGATACTTAATCAAAAAAGAAAATAAAAATTAATACATAACCAATCAATATTGCTTTTTTTTATTGAAAAAACTTTCTTCATTCCAATTATAACAGCAACTGGCAATATATGTAAACCCTAGAACATAAATTTAAATTGTTACACAGATATTATCTAATCGGGTATCTTATCCATATATATAATACCTATACTATAACGGAATTCTCAAGAAATTATCGTGCTTCTCCTTTTTTTTTACAATTTTGGATTCAATCTATTTAATAGAAAATAAAAAATTAACACGACATGTTATGTGTTGTCCCGAACAAATATGACTGCAATAAAGTTAGAGACAGATATATAGCTGGAGTTAGATCTATGCATGTTTAATAAATACAAGCCTTATTACACACTCTAATCGTATTAAATAGTTTTCTTCTTTGCAAATTCGAATTCTTTTTTGAACAATAGAAAAGGTTAAGTGTTAAAAAAATGAATTATATATTGTTTCGGATTATTAGATTAGATCCTTATCTCATTGAGCAGAACAAATCCCGAATTCATTTTTTTCTGGTATTCTATTGAATTGGAATATGTAATATCATAATAATGATAGAAATGGAATGCATTTTTTTTATATTCCTTAAAAAACCTTGAAATCCAGGTCGATTTTTTCAATTCATTTCCATTTTTAGATTCGAATTTAGATTCTATCTGTTTGTTTTGTTGCAAATTCCTTCCTTCGAAGTTGAGTATAAAATTCTATTTTATTTATTCCTCTTTTCATAATAGGTATTTCATACACTAATAAGTATTTCATACACGGGATTAGGTAAAATTTCATGTAATTCAGTAAAAAGAACAGAAATTCCATTATTGCTAAATTGATTAATGTGATTTGATCAAGAATGACAGCAAATCGTGGAATATTTTTATATAAAATTAACGGGGAAATTGAAAATGCTTGGGGGTGGAAATGAAGGAATGTCTACACTACCTGGATTGAATCAGATACAATTTGAAGGGTTTTGTAGGTTCATTGATCGGGGCTTAACAGAAGGGCTTTTAAAGTTTCCAAAAATTGAGGATACCGATCAAGAAATTGAATTTCAATTATTTGTAGAAACATATCAATTATTAGAACCCTTGATAAACGAAAAAGATGCTGTATATGAATCGCTTACATATTCTGCTGAATTATATGTATCCGCGGGATTAATTTGGAAAAGTAGTAGAGACATACAAGAACAAACTATTTTTTTTGGAAACATTCCTCTAATGAATTCTCTGGGAACTTTTATAGTAAATGGAATATACAGAATTGTAATCAATCAAATATTGCAAAGCCCTGGTATCTATTACCGTTCAGAATTGGACCCTAACGGAATTTCGGTCTATACTGGCACCATAATATCAGATTGGGGGGGGAGATTAGAATTAGAGATTGATAGAAAAGCAAGGATATGGGCTCGTGTGAGTAGGAAACAGAAAATATCTATTCTAGTTCTATCATCAGCTATGGGTTCAAATTTAAGCGAAATTCTAGAGAATGTTTGTTATCCTGAAATTTTCGTGTCTTTCCTAAATGATAAGGATAAAAAAAAAATCGGGTCAAAAGAAAATGCCATTTTGGAGTTTTATCGACAATTTGCTTGTGTTGGTGGAGATCCAGTATTTTCTGAATCTTTATGTAAAGAATTACAAAAAAAATTTTTTCAACAAAGATGTGAATTAGGAAGGATTGGTCGACGAAATATGAACCAAAAGCTTAATCTTGATATACCTCAGAACAATACATTTTTGTTACCACGAGATATATTGACAGCTGCGGATCATTTGATTGGAATGAAATTTGGAATGGGCATACTTGACGATATAAATCATTTGAAAAATAAACGTATTCGTTCCGTAGCAGATCTATTACAAGATCAATTTGGATTGGCCCTGGTTCGTTTAGAAAATCTGATTAGAGGAACTATATGTGGAGCAATTAGACATAAATTGATACCGACTCCTCAGAATTTGGTGACTTCAACTCCATTAACAACTACTTATGAATCTTTTTTTGGATTACATCCATTATCTCAAGTTTTGGATCAAACCAATCCATTGACCCAAATAGTTCATGGGAGAAAATTGAGTTATTTGGGCCCTGGAGGATTGACGGGGCGAACTGCTAGTTTTCGGATACGGGATATCCACCCTAGTCACTATGGACGCATTTGTCCAATTGACACGTCTGAAGGAATCAATGTTGGACTTATTGGATCTCTAGCAATTCATGCGAGGATTGGTAATTGGGGGTCTATAGAAAGTCCATTTTATGAAATCTCTGAGAGATCAAAAAGAATACGCATGCTTTATTTATCACCAAGTAGAGATGAATACTATATGGTAGCAACAGGAAATTCTTTGGCACTTAATCGAGATATTCAGGAGGAACAGATTGTTCCAGCCCGATACCGTCAAGAATTTCTTACGATTGCATGGGAACAGGTTCATCTTCGGAGTATTTTTCCTTTCCAATATTTTTCTATTGGAGCGTCTCTCATTCCTTTTATCGAACATAATG